GTTTTTTTAGATACAAACAACGTATTCTATTTATATTTTTATATTCGTAAGAACCTTTTTTGAATTCAATTAGACGTTAACGTAAATGAACCATAACTATGTAGCCCTATTCCTAATAGATTGACCCCAAAATAGCATATCCAAATTATAAAAAAGCCCATAGACGCCACAATTGCGGAATTTTCAACCTGTAAATTTATATTGGTTCGAGTATGTAAATAAACCGCAAATACGATCCAAGTGATAAATGCCCACGTTTCTTTTGGGTCCCAATTCCAATAGGACCCCCATGCTTCATTAGCCCATACTGCTCCTGAAAGAATACCTATGGTTAAAAAGAGAAAACCTAGACTAATCACACGATAACTCCAATAATCCAACTGTTGAATCAATTGGGACCTGTAATAATTGTTAGCAGAAAAAAAAGAAGCATTTCCTAAAATATTGTTTCTTTCATTTATGTATTGGATTTCACCAAAGGAAAAAGCCTCGTTTACTTTTAATAAAGGATTCCTCTTACAAAAAATCTTTATGTTTTTTCGAAATGTAAGGACCAGAAGTGCTACTGATAATAATGATCCACATAAAAGAGCTGCATAGCCCAATATCATCATACTTACATGCATTATTAACCACTCGGATTGGAGAGCGGGTACTAATATTGCGGATTGATGTATTTCAGTTAAAAGACCCGAAGTAGCAAAGCCTTGGGTAAAAATAACGCTTGACGCAGTTATTGTGCTTAAATGGCTTTTATTTTTTTTGAAATATGGAACTAGATGAAAAACGGATAAACTCCATGAAAGAAAGATTAATGATTCATATAAATCACTTAGTGGGAAATGCCCCGAATAAATCCAACGAGTGACTAATAATACTGTTATACATAAAAAAGTAGCTATCATTCCCTTTTCTGACGAATCATATAGTTTTATGATTTCATCAATTAATAAAGTTATCGAATGAATTGTAATTACAATGGAAACGATCGAAAAGGAAATATGAGTTAATATATGCTCTAAAGTTGAAAATATCATAAAATTTTTAAAAAGGAGGAAGCCTGAAATATAAATCAGGAGTTGAATTCATTCTAGAATCTATTGTATCTCTTTTCAAAGAGGGTCTGCCGCCACTCGGACTCGAACCGAGATGCTCTCGCACTGCTTCCTAAGAGCAGCGTGTCTACCGATTTCACCATAGCGGCTTGTTCGAATTCATAATAGCCTATTCATAGTCAATCGTCGAGATTTCAGGAGTCAACTCAATGAAATATTTTTAGTAAAGATTCAAATGTATGAATAAAACTTTGTTCAAATAGGAATTGGAAGGTTCATTCTTTTGGGGTATGGGTTTTATTTACCTTAGTGCTTTGGTGTAGTTTATGCTCTTATATAATCGAATAGAATCGAACTCTTGAAACTAGAAAGTTCGACCCTCTAGTTATTGATAGAACTCAAAAAGACCCCTTTTATTACTTTATTAATAAAAACTGACACATTATTCGGACAAAAAATTCCAGGCTTTTGTCGGTTTTGGGTTGAAAGCGGCAGATATATGGGAAATTAATATATTAATTAGATTAATTCAGATAAATAAGAAGTCAGAAAGTTACACAAAAAGTTTTCAAAAGAAATGAATAAATTAGTTTCAACGATGTATTCATTTTAACTAAAGATCTTTTATTTACCCTTCTTTATATATATAGAAAATTGATATATATAGAAAAACTTAGATTATTGTAATTGTGACAAATAGGTTGATGGGGAAAAAGACTCCCCACCCCCAAAACGAGAAAATATACTAAACAGAGGCTCAAGCCTTGTATCTTGTCTTTATTCTTTTTTCAAAAGTTTTTTCTAATTTACGAACCCCTAATTCTTATTATACATATCCTAAGAGCGAAGCGAATTCTAGTTCATATTCATTAGCCACAAACAACAGGTTTGTAAATTTCCTATTAAGAATGAAATGAGCCGGTTTTTCGATTCAGATTATTCCAATGTTTTATTTTAGTACTTATTTGTTTGTCGTACAAAAAAACTTTTTGAGTTTCCGGTAAAAATAGATTTCCCTAATGACAACGCTTTTAAGGCTGCCCAATACCCCTTCCCTTTCCAAATATTTTTACGAATACGCTTTTTTGATATAGAAGTACGTTTTTTTGGAACTGCCATTTTAAAATGAAGAGGTTACTCGTTGTTATAGTTGGATGTGAAAGACATCTATTGGTCAAAACGAATATACTCATTATCTAGTTATTCTCTAGATAATATTCTATTATCTTCAGAAAACAAAAAAATATAGATAAAAGATATGCGAAAATCGTACAAAATCTTACTAAAAAAAGAGCATTTTATTTTTTCAACAAAAAAGTTTTTCTATATACTCTATATACATAGAATATTCGTAAGAAATACTCGTTTTATTGTTTCGTATCTTTATTTGTTGTTCTTTATGATTCACATCTATATCTATAGAATCCGCTGTTGTACTATAGAAATTGAATTTGGTGGGACAAAGAATCTAAAAAAGACCTTCCATTTTTAGCTCTGTCCATGTTTTTGTTCGACATTTCATTTATACAGAATAAAATACACCGAAGGGTTTAAGAACCCTTTAAGAACCCGTTGCCTATTGAAAACTTTAATTTTTTTCTATTAATTGGTCAAACTTGAGGAAAGAATACTCCCAAATTCCATTTTGAAATTCGAATTAAACTAGTCATTAAAGTAATTAATCTGTTAAAAGATACATGGTTTGGTAAAAGAAATCTTAGTGATTTTTTTTATTAATTTGATTTTACCCCCTTTTGATAAATAGAAATTGGATAAATAGAAAAATCAATCTTATATAAAATGTCAGATATTATAGCGTTTCCTATAAATGTTTTTTATCGAAATGGAAAATAATTTCATAATGAAACTAGTTAATGATTTGGAACAAACTAACTAAAAAGCGAGTTATTATTGCATTAGTACAAATTTGTTACCTTAGTTAATCCTATCCTATGATTCATATCGATTCATATCAGAATCAAGTACTCTTTTTAGTGTAATTTTTTATCCTTACTTTATGAATATAAAGTCATCTAATAATAATTAACATTTTCATTTTCGGTATTTTCAGAAAAATATTAGTTAATAACTAAGTATTCTCTTTTTATGAGCAAGTTGGTCATATTATTTGACCAATTGTAACTTCTTGATTTGAATATTTGAAGTATTTTGGAAAGACTCAGAATAAGTAAGAATATATAAAATTCTAAAATTATCTTTAAGTTAGTACATCTCTTGATTTTTTTTATTGACCCCTTTTGTTTTGAAATTGAAAGGGGGTAGGATCCGGTAAATCGGAAACAATTAATTAAGAATAAAAAACTCTTTTTATGGAACAGACATATCAATATGCGTGGATAATACCTTTCCTTCCACTTCCAGTTCCTATGTTAATAGGAGCGGGACTTCTTCTTTTTCCGTCGGCAACAAAAAGTCTTCGCCGTATGTGGGCTTGTCAAAGTGTTTTATTGTTAAGTATAGTCATGATTTTTTCGATCAATCTGTCTATTCAGCAAATAAATGGCAGTTCTATCTATCAATATGTATGGTCTTGGATCATCAATAATGATTTTTCTTTAGAATTCGGTTACTTGATCGACCCACTTACTTCTATTATGTCAATATTAATCACTACTATTGGAATTTTGGTTCTTATTTATAGTGATAATTATATGTCTTATGATCAAGGATATTTGAGATTTTTCGCTTATATGAGTTTTTTCAGTACTTCTATGTTAGGATTAGTTACTAGTTCTAATTTGATACAAATTTATATTTTTTGGGAATTGGTCGGAATGTGTTCGTATCTATTAATAGGGTTTTGGTTCACACGGCCTGTTGCGGCAAATGCTTGCCAAAAGGCATTTGTAACTAATCGCGTTGGGGATTTTGGTTTATTATTAGGAATTTTAGGTTTTTATTGGATAACAGGGAGTTTCGAATTTCGAGATTTATTCAAAATATTCAATAACTTGATTTCTAATAATCATAATGAAGTCAATTTTTTATTTGTTACTTTGTGTGCCGTTCTGTTGTTTGCCGGCGCGGTTGCTAAATCTGCACAATTTCCCCTTCATGTATGGTTACCGGATGCCATGGAGGGGCCTACTCCTATTTCGGCTCTTATACATGCGGCTACTATGGTAGCCGCGGGCATTTTTCTTGTAGCTCGGCTTATTCCTCTTTTCAAAGTCATCCCTCACATAATGAATTTCATCTCTTTGGTAGGAGTAATAACAATATTATTCGGAGCTACTTTTGCCCTTGCTCAAAAAGACATTAAGAGAGGTTTAGCCTATTCCACAATGTCTCAATTGGGTTATATGATGTTAGCTCTAGGTATGGGGTCTTATCGAAGTGCTTTATTTCATTTGATTACTCATGCTTATTCGAAAGCATTATTGTTTTTAGGATCTGGATCCGTTATTCATTCAATGGAAACTCTTGTTGGATATTCTCCAAATAAAAGTCAGAATATGGTTTTTATGGGGGGTTTAACAAAGCATGTGCCAATTACCAAAATCACCTTTTTATTAGGTACACTTTCCCTTTGTGGTATTCCGCCTCTTGCTTGTTTTTGGTCCAAAGATGAAATTCTTAATGATACTTGGTTGTATTCACAAATTTTTGCAATAATAGCTTGGTTTACAGCGGGGTTAACCGCATTTTATATGTTTCGAATTTATTTACTTACTTTTGAAGGACATTTAAACGTTCATTTTCAAAATTACAGTGGCAAAAAAAATACCCCCTTCTATTCAATATCTCTATGGGGTAAAGAAGATTCGAAAAGAATTAACAAAAATTTTCGTTTATTAACGTTATTAACAATGAAGAATCATGAGATTGCTTCTTTTTTTTCAAAAAAAACGTATCAAATTGATCAGAATGCAAGAAACATCAAACAACCTTTTATTACTATTACCCGTTTTGGAAATAATAAGT